ATCGCGCAACGATGATTCTTTTCAACTAACCACAAGGATATCGGCACCCTATATTTTATCTTTGGAGCCTGAGCAGGAATAGTAGGCACCTCCCTAAGCCTAGTAATTCGAGCTGAACTAGGACAACCAGGCACACTTATCGGAGATGATCAAATTTATAATGTGGTTGTCACTGCTCATGCTTTTGTAATAATTTTTTTTATAGTAATACCAATTATAATCGGGGGCTTTGGAAACTGACTACTACCCCTTATACTGGGTGCGCCAGATATGGCATTCCCACGCATAAATAATATAAGATTTTGACTCCTGCCATTTTCACTTACACTCCTACTAATAAGAGGCATGGTAGAAAGAGGAGTCGGCACTGGCTGAACTGTTTACCCCCCACTCTCAGCTGCCATCGCCCATGCAGGGGCTTCAGTAGACTTAGGTATTTTTTCGCTTCATCTAGCAGGTGTGTCTTCTATCCTGGGTGCAGTAAATTTCATAACAACTGCTATTAACATACGAAGCAAAGGAATATCTATAGACCGAATACCTCTCTTTGTCTGATCAGTTTTTATTACTGCTGTTTTATTGCTACTCTCTTTGCCTGTCTTAGCAGGCGCTATCACAATACTCCTAACAGACCGAAACCTAAATACTTCTTTCTTCGACCCAGCTGGTGGGGGCGACCCAATTCTTTATCAACACTTATTCTGATTCTTTGGCCACCCCGAGGTGTATATTCTTATTCTTCCGGGATTCGGCATAATTTCCCATATTGTTGCCCAAGAATCAGGCAAAAAAGAAGCATTCGGAACTTTGGGAATAGTTTATGCCATACTAGCTATCGGAATTCTTGGATTTGTTGTCTGAGCCCACCACATATTCACAGTGGGGATAGATGTTGATACCCGTGCCTACTTTACGTCAGCCACTATAATTATTGCAGTCCCGACAGGAATTAAAATCTTTAGATGACTAGGAACACTACAGGGGTCACAAATTAACTACAGCCCCTCGCTACTCTGAGCCCTAGGCTTTATTTTTCTATTTACTGTAGGAGGGTTAACAGGAGTCATTCTGGCTAATTCCTCCATTGACATTATTCTCCATGATACCTATTATGTTGTAGCTCACTTTCATTATGTGCTCTCTATAGGAGCAGTCTTCGGTATTTTTGCAGGAATTGCTCACTGATTTTCACTTTTTACTGGTGTTTCCCTTAATCCCAAATGACTAAAAATTCACTTTTTAACAATATTTATTGGTGTTAATATTACATTTTTTCCTCAACATTTCCTCGGCTTAAATGGCATACCTCGTCGCTATTCAGATTACCCCGATGCCTATACAACATGAAATGTAGTTTCTTCGCTAGGATCTATGATTTCTCTTGTAGCTGTCCTCGGGTTTGTCCTTATTGTCTGAGAAGCCCTTATCGCCAAACGAACTATTCTAATATCTCCTTTTCTAGTAACTTCAATCGAATGGCAACATCCTTTTCCGCCCGCAGACCACAGTTACTCCCAAATCCCCCTAATTACTAATTACTAAAATGACAGATATATGTGCAGAACTTAAGCTTCTGTTAAGGAGACGCTTTCTCCTTTTAGTAATGGCAACATGAGGACACCTGGGCTTTCAAGATAGTGCTTCAGCTCTTATAGAGCAACTTATTTTTTTCCACGATCACACTATAGTTATCTTAATTTTAATTACCACATTTGTAGGCTATATAATAGTTTCGTTATTTTACAACTCCCTCGTCAGCCGAAACCTTCTTGAAAACCAAACTATTGAAATCATTTGGACAATTTTGCCCGCTTTAATTCTTATTTTTATCGCCCTACCATCCTTGCGACTCCTTTATCTTCTTGACGAAGTAGACAAACCTGAGATTACTTTAAAAATTATTGGCCATCAGTGATATTGAAGTTACGAATATTCAGATTTTCTTCAAATAGAATTTGACTCCTATATAATCCCCACCGACGAGTCAAACTTAACTAGCTTCCGGCTGCTAGACGTAGATAATCGAACTGTTCTTCCTATGAATATTCAAATTCGTGTTCTTGTGACAGCTGCTGACGTTTTACACTCCTGAACAGTGCCGGCCCTAGGGATTAAATCTGACGCTATCCCAGGACGACTAAATCAACTTAGATTTATAGTTAATCGGGCCGGACTTTTTTATGGGCAATGTTCAGAAATTTGCGGCGCAAATCATAGATTTATACCTATTGTCTTAGAAACTGTCTCAGTCCCAGCATTCTTAAATTGAATTTCCACTTCTACTCTGTCACCCGATGACTGAAAGCAAGTCTAGATCTTTTAAATCTACTATAGTAACAGCGCCTACTTCCGGTGAAAGAATTAGTTAATAAATAACGTATGCTTGTCAAGCCTAAATTATTCTCCTAGAATATTTTTTAATGCCCCAAATGGCTCCGCTTCTATGGTTAGGACTTTTTTCTATATTTCTGCTTAGCTTTCTCTTATTCTTAATTCTAAATTTTTTTATTAGGCCCCCCTTAAAAATCAAGCCTTCTGCTAAGCTTAAGATTTGATTTCAAAATCCTTGAAGATGATAACAAATCTATTCTCTATTTTTGAACCTTCTTCAAGAATCTTTGGCCTTTCAATTAACTGACTCTCGACCTTTGCCGGGTTAGCCTTTTTACCCTATCTATTCTGGGCTGGCCCCTCCCGATGAATAATCCTGTGATCAAAAATCATACGAGCCCTCCACAGAGAATTTAAACATATTTTAAATCAAGAAAGAAAAAGGGCTGCTATTCTATTTATTTCATTGTTTAGTTTAATTATATTTAACAATGTCCTCGGGCTTCTTCCTTATATTTTTACTAGTTCAAGACATCTAGCAATAACTCTTACACTGGGCTTGCCCCTATGACTATCTTTTATTCTCTACGGCTGACTAAATAATACTCAACACATACTCGCCCATCTCGTTCCCCAAGGTACTCCTGGCCTTTTGATACCATTCATAGTTTTAGTGGAAACACTAAGAAACATTATTCGGCCGGGTACCTTAGCTGTTCGACTGGCGGCTAACATAATCGCCGGTCATCTTCTTCTCACACTTTTAGCTGAAACCGGCCATACTCTCTCTATAGCTCTAGTTTCTCTGTTAATCACAGCCCAAATCCTACTTTTAATATTAGAATCTGCCGTTGCAATAATTCAGGCGTATGTATTTGCTGTCCTAAGAACTTTATATGCAAGTGAAGCTAACTAATGTCAACCTCTTACCCGCACCACGCTTACCACTTAGTTGAAATAAGTCCTTGACCTCTTACTGGGTCTGTCAGTGCCGTTATAATAACCACAGGACTCGCAAAATGATTTCACCAATACAACCCCGATCTCCTATTCCTAAGCCTACTCGCCACAATTTTAACAATAATTCAATGGTGACGCGATGTTACACGCGAGGGTACCTATCAAGGTCTCCACACTCAAATAGTAATGAAAGGTCTTCGGTGGGGGATAATTTTATTCATTGTATCAGAAGTTCTTTTCTTCTTTTCTTTTTTTTGAGCTTTCTTCCATAGAAGATTAGCACCTGCCATCGAAATTGGAATTTTATGGCCCCCCGTAGGTGTCTTACCTTTCAATCCGTTCCAAATTCCTCTCTTAAATACTACTATCCTCTTATCGTCCGGAGCTACTGTCACATGGGCACACCACGCCCTAACTAGTTCGCACTATTCTGAAGCCATACAAAGCCTCAGTCTTACTGTTCTCTTAGGCCTATATTTTACTGCCCTGCAGGCTTTTGAATATGCTGAAGCATCCTTTACTATCGCAGACTCAGCTTATGGCTCCACCTTTTTTGTAGCCACTGGATTTCACGGTCTCCACGTCATTATCGGAACCTCTTTCCTTAGAATCTGTCTCTACCGTCTCTATAAATGTCACTTTTCTAGCCAGCATCACTTCGGATTTGAAGCAGCTGCTTGGTACTGACACTTTGTCGACGTTGTATGACTATTCTTATATATTTTTATTTACTGATGAGGGGGTTAATTAATTTTTTAATATAATAAGTATATTCTGCTTCCAACTGAAATGCCTAGTACAACTAGAAAAATTAATTTTTATTATATTGACCGTCATTTTTACAACTCTAATTATCAGGTTAATTATTATATTAATCGCCTCAATCCTATCAAAAAAAGTTACAAGAGATCGAGAAAAAAATTCACCATTCGAGTGCGGATTTGATCCCCAAGGATCGAGACGGCTTCCTTTTTCATTACGTTTCTTTTTAATCGCGGTTATCTTCTTAATTTTTGACGTCGAAATCACTCTCCTGCTTCCGTTAGCCTCCATTATACATATTACAAATATTTTCTCATGAAATATAACTGGACTTATTTTTATTCTTATTCTCTTGTTTGGTCTCTACTATGAATGATGCTGAGGTGCCTTAGAATGATCTTCTTAGAGCTATAGTCAAACTATGACATATAAGTTGCATTTATAAAGTGTTTATAAAACTAGCTTTAAACTAGAAAGCGAAATATCGCACTTAATTTCGACCTAAGCTTTGACGGACTCGTCTCTAGTTTTGAAAGAAGCCAAATAGCGGCCTGTTACTGTTAATAACATAAATGAATTTTATATTCCTTTCAAAGCGATATCATGTTAAAAAGAAGCTTCTAACTTTATTTTTAAGCGGTTGAATTCCGTTAATATCTTTTTTATAGTGTAAAAAACACGCTACATTTTCATTGTAGAATTAAAGGACTCTTTTAAAAAACCCGCTAACTGAGCTTACTTACAGGCAATTTTGCCGCCCCCGCAACTTCAACGCGGCATTCTTAAGCTTAAATTATATAAGTAAATTATTATAAAAAATATAACAACAACTCAAAACAAAAGTCTTTTTATATAAATTCTGATACTGTTATTTTGAGAAACTTGTAATTGACCGGCCTGTAGCATAATACTAGAATATATTCCTTGGCCCCCGAGGCGCTCGGATCAGCCGTAATCTCCTGCTCTTATAAACAGATCGGAGCCACTTAGACTAATCTGGTTTAATTTAAATGTGGATAAAAGGGGCATAAATCACATAGAGCCTATGACTACTACTCTTTTATAATTTTTTAAGCTAAACAGACTATAGTTTACTCTTACGATATTTAAAAGATAACCTGCGGCAGCCCCTAGAAGGGTCAATACCATAACTAATCTCTTAAAAACAAGGGTGAGACAAACTACATGTGCCTCGGGAAAAATAACTCAAGATAAAAAAGCACCGCCTATCACGCCGCCCAGTCTTAAACTCCCCATTGAGCTTGTTATTAAAATTCTTTTGTCTTCTACCTGTCTAGAGGCCCCCAAATTAAAAAGGCCAGTTAAGCTAAAATAAACTAAACGAAACCTGTAGCAGACAGTGAGGCCAGTCGCAAGTACATATAATAAAAAAGACAACAAATTAATGTTTCTTATAAAAGCTACTTCTAAAATTAAATCTTTCGAATAAAACCCAGCAAGAAAAGGCATACCGCACAGGGCTAAATTAGCTAAATTTATACAAGCTCTTGTCAAGGGCAAACTATAGATTACGCCCCCCATACAACGGATATCCTGACAGTCACTTATAGCATGAATAATACTTCCAGCACATATAAACAACAAAGCTTTAAATAAAGCATGCGCCATGAGATGAAAAAAGGCCAGCTCCGGAAATCCAAGGGCTAGAATACTCAATATCACCCCTAACTGCCTTAAAGTAGAAAGCGCGATGATTTTTTTTAAATCGTACTCAAAATTGGCCCCAAGACCTGCTATAAATATCGTTGAACATGAAATAATTAATAATATAGGCTGTGCACTTGACCCCATTAAAGCCGGTCTAAAGCGAATTAATAAATAAACACCAGCTGTAACTAAAGTAGAAGAATGTACTAATGCTGACACCGGAGTTGGAGCTGCCATCGCAGCCGGAAGCCAGGCAGAAAAAGGAATCTGGGCCCTTTTTGTCAGGGCCGCAAAAATAATTAAAATTTTTATCAAAAGCAAATCAAAATCAACCATATATCTTCTGAGTAACCTAAAGTTTCAGCCGCCTATCACAAATATCAAAGAAATACTCAATAAAATAGCTACATCGCCGACCCGATTAGATAAGACTGTGATTATCCCCGCATTCGCTGATTTTTCATTTTGATAAAAAATAACTAGGGCGTAAGAGACAAGCCCTAGGCCGTCTCAGCCAAGAAGAATTCTAATTAAATTCGGTCTCACGATCAGGGCCGCCATAGACAAAACAAAAGCAAGAACTAAGTATATAAAACGATTATAATTTTTATCTCCCTTTATATAATCCCCGCTGTAAAATAAAACTATAGAAGAAATAAAAAAAACAAATCCTAAAAATATTAAAGAAATTCAATCAAAAATCAAGACCATAGTAACTGAAGAAGAATTTAAAGTTATAATATTTCACTCAATAAGCATAGAAATATTATAACAAAGACACCCTAAAGACAATAAAATACAACTAAACGCTGCGACAGCCAAAAAAATTAATCTAATTAGATGTATAGATATATTTCAAATCATGGTTTAAAATAAATAATTTATAATTTTGGCGCCACAAACCAATGTTTTAATTAAACTATTCAAACTAAAGCCTCATACTAATTATAGTTGCCTTTACAATAATAATATTTAAAGGCAATCAATGTAATATTAACACTAAATATTCAGATATTTTTCCTGAGCAGCAAGCATATAAAGAATTAAAAAAAACACCATGCTGGCTCGCAGAATATAAATATAATGTGTACGCCGCCCTAAAAAATGAAAGACAGCCGATACTCAATATGCTAATTTTACTTCATCTGACTACCCTCATAATCAAGCTGATTTCCCCCAACAAATTAATTGTAGGGGGTGCTGCTATATTACCAACTCTGAGTAGAAATCACCATAAGCCTAAGCTCGGCATAAAATTTAATAAGCCCTTATTAATTAAAAGGCTACGCGTACCTAACCGCTCATACACCATGTTAGCAAGACAAAACAGACCGGAAGAACATAGTCCATGCCCCACTATAATAACTACCGCGCCAGTGAGGCCCCATCAGCCAAACCCAACGAGGCCGCTTAAAACAAGCCCTATATGAGCTACCGAAGAATAAGCAATTAGAGATTTAATATCAATCTGGCGTAAACATATAAGTCTTACAATAGCTCCCCCTAACACCCTAATTCTCACTCAAAATCAAGAAGATATCTTATTAATCTCAGGGTATAACCAAATTACTCGAATTAAACCATAGCCCCCCAATTTTAATAAAACACCAGCTAAAATTATTGAACCTGCTACTGGAGCTTCGACATGAGCCTTAGGCAATCATAAATGAACTAAATATATCGGTAATTTTACAATAAACGCAAACACAGTGCAAGCATACCATAAAAAATTAGTAAAGCTAGCGCTACCCATTTTTATGCCGGGTACCATAGTTAGTGTGCCCCCCTCGGCATAAAATCTTAGTAAAGAAACAAGTAACGGAAGAGAAGCAAATAATGTATAAAACAATATATAAATACCGGCCTGAACCCGCTCCGGTTGGTAGCCCCACCCTAAAATTAAAATTAACGTCGGAATTAATGAACTTTCAAATCTCACATAAAATAATAAATAATCTGTAGCAGAAAATGTCAAAATTAAAGCAAATAAAAGTAATAAATTAACAAATAAGAAACCAAAAGCAAAATTATTATTTTTACAGATATTTTGGCTGGCACAAACAACTAAAGATATAATTCACACTCTTAATACAATTAAAATAAAGCCTAAATAGTCCGCGCCTAGGCCACACCCAAGGCTAGACATAGAAAAATCATGACCTATTAAACAACTTATCAAAAAACATATCAAAAATAAAGAAATTTGAATAAACCCCCACTCTTTAACATAAACCATCAACATAAGATTTATTAAAATAAATTTTAACATTGAAGTATACTAAAAGAGCTAAAGTAGTCATTGCCGTGCGTCCGAACAATAGATACAAGCATAGCCAACCCCAAGGCCCCCTCACAGGCAGCTATTGTTAAAAAAAATAAAGTAAAATACGATTCAACGCCCACTTCAACTAAACAAATTGCTATCACCCAAAAAACACCTAATATAACAAATTCTAATCTTAACAAGATATTTAAGAGATGCTTACGGTTCCTGACAAAATTCCACAGGCCGCTAAAGACTACAACAATCGGAGCAAAAATAAACATTAATTCAAGAATTATCATAAGTTTTAATAGTTTAAACAAAACGTTGGTCTTGTAATCCAATAATGAAAATTTTTCTTAAAACTTCAGAGAAAAAAGTAACTTCTATCTTTAATTCCCAAAACTAATATTTTATTAAACTACTCTCTGTAATCTTATTCTTTAGACTTCCTGTAATTCTGGCCTCTTCTATTCTTTTTACACGCCTTAGCCACCCGCTGTCTATAGGCCTATGTCTTCTGACACAAACTGCTGTAATCTCAGTTACAGCAGGATTAAATAATAACTCTTTTTGATTTTCATATATTCTCTTTTTAATTTTTCTGGGGGCCATACTCGTGTTATTTATTTATGTGGCCTCGTTAGCCTCTAACGAACCTCTTGTATTTTCTGCGACAAGGTTAACTTTTATCTTAAGATTCTCAGCAACTTTAATCCTTCTAGCTCTCATTAAAGACCCTATTTATGTTTCTCCTGATATTAATATTCTTGTGTCTTCGGTCCCCCTCGATGCCCTCAGGGCTGACACTAACTCATCTCTAGTAAGAACTGTGTATAAACCTCTTACAGTGCCGCTCACACTATTTATAGTTCTCTATTTACTACTAACACTTATTATTATTGTAAAAATTGTAAATTTATACTCAAGGCCGCTCCGGCTGACCTCCTAATGACAACTCCGATTCGAAAAACTCATCCTTTATTTAAAATTGCGAACAGAGCACTAATTGACATGCCGATCCCTAGAAATATCTCAACATTCTGAAACTTTGGGTCGTTATTAGGCTTATGCCTGGTGATCCAAATTATAACTGGATTATTATTAGCGATACATTTTACAGCCCATGCGGACTTAGCTTTTACAAGTATCGCCCACATTTGTCGCGATGTAAACTACGGCTGACTTCTCCGCACAGCCCACGCTAACGGCGGCTCCTTTTTTTTTATTTGTCTGTATCTGCACATCGGGCGGGGCATCTATTACGGCTCCTTTACATTCTTCCATACCTGACTAGTGGGAGTGGCCATTCTCTTTATAGTTATAGCTACAGCGTTCCTTGGTTATGTACTGCCTTGGGGCCAGATATCATTTTGAGGAGCTACAGTTATTACTAATTTATTTTCTGCCATTCCATATGTAGGCACAAGCCTAGTTCAGTGGATCTGGGGCGGCTTCGCCGTGGACAACGCCACGCTTTCACGATTCTTTGCAATTCACTTTCTTCTTCCGTTTCTAGTCGCCGCGGCGACTATAGTTCACATTTTATTCTTGCATCAAACTGGCGCTAATAACCCCCTGGGAGTCTCCAATCATACTGATAAAGTCCCATTTCACCCCTACTTTACCTTTAAAGATCTTTTAGGCTTCACAATAATATTAACAATTCTCATTTTAATAACTCTGCTCGAGCCATACTTATTAGGAGATCCAGACAATTTCGTTCCCGCTAATCCGTTAATAACGCCCGCTCATATCCAACCTGAATGATACTTCTTATTTGCCTACGCAATTTTACGCTCTATTCCTAATAAATTGGGGGGTGTTATCGCGCTAGTCATATCAATTGCAATTTTAATATTCCTACCTTTTATACATATTTCAAAATTTCGGAGCTTAACTTTTTATCCGCTTAACCAAATTCTTTTCTGATCACTAATCGCCAGAATCTTTCTCTTAACCTGGATCGGGGCGCGGCCCGTAGAAAATCCTTATGTAATTACCGGCCAAATTTTAACTGTATTATATTTCTTCTGCTATATTTTAAATCCTTTTATACTATCGGCGTGAGACAAGCTACTCAATTGAGAGATTAGTTTATACAAAACAGGTGTTTTGAAAGCACCCATAAAGACAATAAAAATCTTATCTCCCTGTTATACAATATACTAAATTAATTAAAATTAAATTAAAACACAATAGCATAATATCTTTATACCCATAAAAAAAATTAAATAATTTAAAGACACCGGTAAAAATCTCTTCCAGGCTAATCCCATTAATTTATCATACCGCAGACGGGGCAAAGTCCCACGCACCCATACAAAAATAAAACCTGTGCCCACTAATTTCACATAAAAAATTATACTTGAGGGGCCAGCCCCTAAAAATAATAAAGCAAATAATATTCTCATAAATAAAATACTGGCATATTCAGCCATAAAAATTAACGCAAACCCGCCGGCTCTATATTCAGTGTTAAAGCCAGATACTAACTCAGATTCGCCCTCAGCAAAATCAAACGGAGTTCGATTGACCTCTGCCAAACAAGAAGCAAACCAAACTAAAGACAACGGCAATGTCAACCACATAAATCAAATGGTTTCCTGGTATAAATTAAATAAACCTAAATTAAAGCCGCCCACTAAAAAAATCAAAGAAAGTAAAATTAAAGCTAACCTTACTTCATAAGAAATAGTTTGAGCAACCGCACGCAATCTGCCTAATAAAGAATATTTACAATTAGAAGATCAACCAGCTGCTATTGTAGAATAAACCCCTAAACTTAAACAACATAAAAAAAATAATACACCCATATTAAAATTTATCAGCCCAATTTCATAGGGGATAACCGACCATACAATTAAAGAAACAAATAAACTAAACACAGGAGAAACATAATAAGGTGCAAAATTAGACTTATTCGGAAATGTCTGCTCTTTAGTGAATAATTTAACAGCATCTGCAAAGGGCTGGAACAGCCCCAAGGGGCCCACTTTATTGGGCCCCTTACGAATTTGAATATATCTTAAAATCTTACGCTCCAATAGAGTCACAAAAGCTACCCCCACCAGAACACAAACAATTAAAATTAAATAACTTACAAATATTATTAAAGCTGTCATAAGCATCGTCTATATAATTAATACAAGCCTGCTACCTATAGAATATTCTATCTCCCTAGATCCTAAATCTAGCGCATACTATCTGCCAAAGAAGCAATGTCTATCCCCGATTAAAAATTATTCCGGCTACTTAATCCTTTCGTACTAAAGTAATCTTTCTATTTCTAAAAGATAGAAACCAACCTGGCTCACGCCGGTTTGAACTCAAATCATGTAAAATTTTAAAGGTCGAACAGACCTACTATCTTAACTGCTACGCCGAGATAAAATTTTAATTCAACATCGAGGTCGCAAACTTCTTTGTCGATATGAACTCTCAAAATAAATAACGCTGTTATCCCTAAAGTAACTTTAACTTTTAATTGTCAACAACAGATCACTAAACACAAATATTTTTGAATTAAGTACTTAAACAGTTACAAATTATATTACCGTCGCCCCAACGAAATAATTTATAAATTAAATTATATTATACTAACAAATTATTTAAATATATATAAATTATTAAGCTTTATAGGGTCTTATCGTCCCTTTAAAATATTCAAGCCTTTTCACCTGAAAGTCAATTTCAATTTTTATTCTCGAGACAGATAGCTTCTTGTCCGGCCATTCATACAAGACCCCAATTAAAAGCCTAATGACTATGCTACCTTTGCACGGTTAAAATACCGCGGCCCTTTAGATTTCTCCAGTGGGCAGGCCAGACTCTATAAATCACCATAAAGACATGTTTTTGATAAACAGGCAAAAGCTAGATTTGCCGAATTCCTTAAGCTCTAATCAATACTATACTTATATATTAATCACTATTTTATTCTTTTATCTAATAAAATTTTATACTAATAAAATCATTTTATCTACAAATACAAAGATTTTTTATATTCTCAAATATTCTTGTAAGCGGATAAAAATAACTATCGCCTAAATATTAGTTAAAACACTCTAATTACCTAGCTACTTCTAAGCCTAGTATAACTACTACTATCTATCTCCGCTATACCTACTTAAACTTAAACAAGAAGCTCTTCCCTCCTATTTTTACCTCTAGTATAATATTATTACTAGAATTGAATTAAATTCACTTCTTTGAGGACCAGATATCAAAAAATTCGCCTGGCATTTCACCCCTAAGCTAATATTTAAGATTTTCATGCTACAAAACCCCCTTTAATAACTTAGCTTATCTCCTTTCGGGATAAAAAAATTAATTTCATAATTTTGACTGCCCCTGATACACAAGGTACAAAAATTCACTTTTGCTTCTACCTTGTTAAATTTTCAATATTTCACTATTCTCTCACGATACTATTGACTTTAGCCGTCTCTAAATTTTCGATTCAAAAATTTCTACTTATTTTTTAAAATATAAAAATAGTTTTCTTATACCCGTAGACTCCCTATTTAATGTCGGCAAAACTCTACAATCATTCAAAATATTGCCGACTCGCACGACAACCCCCCTCAACGTAACCGAGATGCTAACCTATAAAGCCTTACTTTGATCTATTTCTAGACACACTTTCCAGTATATCTACTATGTTACGACTTATTTCATCTTAAATGAAAGCGACGGGCGATATGTACATAATTTAGAGCCTATCTCAAAATATCTTATTAAATTATTTTTACAATTACATCCACCTTCTTGTAAATAATTCTACCTACAATTCGTTTTAAGTGTGTATATCATTGTAACCCATTACTACTTAACTATAAGCTGCACCTTGATCTAATACATTTAACTTTATATGTTAACCCCAATAGTTAACTCTTTCAAGATTATTTAATAATGACGGTATACAAACTATAACAAAATTAAGTAAGATTTTACGTGTTTTATCGTTTAAAGAACAGGTTCCTCTAACGGGACTAAAATACCGCCAAATTCTTTGAATTTAAAGAACATATCTATTAATACTCAAGTATTATTCTTTACAGCTGGGTGTAGTAGGGTATCTAATCCTAGTTCATACCCCGGCTTTCATAGCTTCATTTTATTTTTAACTAATCTAATTTACTAATTAATAATCCAATTTTACTTTTTATTAAAATAAATTTAATTAGTCAAATAAATCTCAATTAACTATTTAACTAAATTATCTTACTTAATCTTAAGGTATAACCGCGGCTGCTGGCACAAAACTTAGTCAGATTTCTTATAACCGTTGAATCAAGCTTCCACTTATAGTCCAATATTTTATACTGCCCCTCTAACTTCTAGCTCAGTGTCTAAATTAACTAATATAAAATAAGTTACCTACAACCCATAATAATTTGCATGTACTTATCAATTATAACATAAAATACTAAACAAGAATCAAACTCCCAATTTACACCAAATCAAATAATTCCTTAAAGTCACAATACTAATATAAACAGACTAAAACTAGAATACTTTAATATTCTACAAATAAAAGAGTAAAATACGCCGCTCAATTTTAATTACGGGCCTTCTTTAAATTACATAAATCAATGAAAGGCCCCACAAGTATAATTTTAAACATATCGGCCGCTATTTATTAACAAATAACTCTAGAGGGCCCAATTTTTGCGGGGGCGGCAAAATAAAAACTAACCAGAGAGAAAACTAAATAAAAATACAGCTCTATTTTACACTAGGTCCGATGAATTTTAAAATCACAGAAACCTCCCCTTATAATCAGTAAAAATTGTACTCTTCTTAAATTAATTCACACTTCTAATACTATATACATTTCAAGATATGTATAGAGAGAGCTATTGTTTTATTTATAAATTAAAACTATACACAGAGTAGAAAAGATTCAATTTAAGTTAATCTAAATTGAAGATCTTATATGATTTCATTGAAATCTCTAGTAAACTGGAAGTCAATCTGGTAGCTGTATAAATCAACTAAATTAAATCATTAATGAAATCAAATCTGCAGGGAATGCCTCGTCTCTCCTTGTGGGGCCTCTCATTCCCTGTAGATTTAATTCCTGTTGGGAGTGAGAAAGAAGGTTATTACAGAGAGTTAGATATAAAATAAAATATCTAATGAATAATTGATTAAATCAATCAAATATATATTAAATGTATATATAATACTGTGTCTCTGACTAGCTATCTAGCCCCCACCACTTAAATTTCTTAATATAACTTCCCTAAAGTCACAATACTAATATAAACAGACTAAAACTAGAATACTTTAATATTCTACAAAAATAAAAGTCAAATCAAGGCTCTAACTTTAACACTAATGCTTACTAAACATAAGTAATGAAGGTCCCTTAGACCTTAAATTTTAAAATAAACTATATTTCTTAATTGTATCCTATCAACTAAATAAATTTTAAAATAAACTATACTTCTTAACTATATCTTATCGACTAAATAAACCGCCACAAATAGCCCCAATAACTTCTTTTCGCAGCCAACTACAGCTTAATATTACTTGATCTCAACCAAATATTTAAATCTAATATCTTTCACTAAATAGGATGCCTGAAAAAGGGCTGTCTTGATAGGACAGATTATGTAAATTCTTTTACTCCTATTATTTGAACACAAAGGACTTTCACCTCTTCCTTAAAGATCAAAACTTTATATGCCTCCACACCAGTGTACAAAAGATAAGCTAATTAAGCTTGCGGGCCCATACCCCGCCCATGAAAGAATGATCTTTCTCTTTTTAATGTTATTTTCCTCATCTCGAGTAATATTCACGATTTCTCTGATGGCTGGCGTTATCCTGGCTGTTTCTGCTACCACTTGATTCGGGGCATGAGTAGGGCTTGAACTAAACCTCTTATCTTTTATTCCCCTCATTGTCACAAAAAATAACCGCTATGCCTCTGAAGCTGCCTTAAAATATTTCTTAATCCAGGTATTAGGGTCGGCCCTAATCATCTTTTCAGCCTCAATTATAATATTTTATCAAAAAGGAAGTCCTCTCTTTATTACACTCGCGCTTCTTCTAAAACTAGGGGCGGCTCCTTTTCACTCCTGATTCCCGCAAGTAATAGAAGGTATAAATTGGATACAATCAATTATCCTTATAACAATCCAAAAAATCACTCCTTTATTCCTAATCTCCTACCTAATTAATGATATATTTGTGATTTCAATCATTTTTTATACGGCAGCTCTCTCAGCTATCGTAGGAAGAGTAAGCGGCATTAACCAAACCTCTCTGCGTAAAATTATAGCTTTCTCCTCTATCAATCACATAGCCTGGATGCTCTCTGCTATTATAATAAGAGATACTGTATGAATTATATACTTCTCGTTTTATTCTGTTATATCTTCAACTGTTGTCATTCTCTTTAACTCTCAGCACATTTATTATTTCTCTCAAATTACTATTAACAATAACTTACAATTTTCTAGTAAAATTTTTACCTTCATATCGCTGTTTTCCCTGGGGGGGCTGCCTCCTTTTTCTGGGTTTATTCCTAAATGACTAATAATCCAAGAAATAATCGCAGCCAATCTCTTTAGCTTACTATTAATTTTACTATCCTCAACTTTAATTTCTCTCTACTACTATATCCGTATCACAGTCTCTTCACTAATACTCGCGGCCCCTAAAATAAAATCAAATACACTCGGACAAACTACGAGCAAACTTTCTCCAGTTGCAAGATTCCTTAATTTGTTTGGGCTCTTCATTCCTTCGGTTTTTATTATATTCTAAGATTTTAAGTTATTTAAACTTACATCCTTCAAAGTTGTCTAAAAAAGTACCCCTTTTAAATCTTAACCCATAAATTTTAAAGCCCCAGTGAATATTCACATCTTCAGATTTGCAATCTAACGTGTTAGTGTTCTTGCCACTATGCGGCCAATAAGAAAGTTTTAACTTGTCTATAAATTTACAATCTACCGCCTAATGACTCAGCCACCTT